TTCCAAATTCAAGAAACGCTTGGGGTTTTTCATATTTGATTGTATAGCGTATACCCGTTATATACACAACACAAAACGGACAGTTATTCTATTTTCACCCATCATAGAATGATTATTCAATTCTTTTTCCTCTTTGGAGGATCATAATTTAATTCAATCAAAACTTCTCGAATTATCCTAATCTGTAAGATAAATTCTTTGATTCTTCAACTTCGATGAAATTGGAATAGTTCCTTTCATTCTTATACTACTACTACTCTATTTACATTTGGATGAAATCGAATCGGATTCAAATATTTTTGAGTTTTTATTTTATTGATTCCTGTCAAAAAGAAAGAATTTGAGTAGAAGGTCTTTTTTTTTAATGAGTCCGGTTTTATGTTATTTCGTACTGTACCTTTGTTTGTGGGATTCTTTTCTCGCGACACGAAAGGTAATTAAAAGAAATTATAGAATGGATTTCTGCCTATGTCTAGATCTCGAATAAATGGAAATTTTATTGATAAGACCTTTTCAATTGTAGCCAATATCTTATTACGAATAATTCCGACAACTTCGGGAGAGAAAGAGGCATTCACCTATTACAGAGATGGTGCGATTTGATTATTTTATTTGTATTTTGTATTTATTACAAATTTTTTATATGGATCTTTATTTATCTATTTTAGATCCATTTTAGAATATTATTTATTAGAATCTTTTTTATACTTTTTTTTTATTTCATCGTTCTCAATCTTAGGAGAAAGACACATTATTTAATTTAGGATAGAAAGAAAAAAATTATTGAAATAAATCGACGCTTGTTGAAGGTGAGGTTTGTAAATAAAACAAGCCCTTCTGTCGTGTATCCCCGATTAATGCAGCCTCAAATGCTTCACTTGTCAATTCTAGAGTATTGAGCGAAAGGTTACACCTATGGTATGGCTATGGGTTAAGGTCAACCCTACTCCACAAGTACCAATAGGAGGCATATGGGAAGAGGCACTACTCCTAGGAATCAACAACACGAAAACTTTGTTCTAAATTATTCCTTTTCTTTATCAGGATCGGGACTAACAAGAATGGTTGGGACAACAAGCATCCATCTCGTTCGTATTTTGGATACCCATATAACCATCGAAGACTGTTGAAGTGACTAATTCCTGGAAATTAAGAGGCGTTGAAGACAAAGAAATTGTTGGAGTCACCCCTTTTTATCTAGTACCAACACGCTTAATTTTAAGGAAAGATTTTTTTACAAGAAGGTTGGCTGGAAAGTTCTTGTAAAAACACCAGCCCCACTCAGTTTATAATGAGACTATTTCAATCTTTTTTGATTCCATGTATTATTCTCATTATGCACATAAAGGAGGAGCCGTATGAGATGAAAATCTCATGTACGGTTCTGAAACGGAGATTCTTTGAATCGAACAACGACCGTAACGGATGTCGGCTCAATCCGAAGGAAATTATGCAGAAGCTTTACAGAATTATTATGAAGCTATGCGATTAGAAATCGATCCCTATGATCGAAGTTATATACTCTATAACATAGGCCTTATCCACACAAGGAACGGAGAACATACGAAAGCTTTGGAATATTATTTTCGGGCACTAGAGCGGAATCCTTTCTTACCACAAGCTTTTAATAATATGGCCGTGATCTGTCATTACGTGCGACTATCTCCACTATAGAAATAAAAGGGGAAAGCAAGAGCAAATCCATATTAATAAATACTAGAAAAAAAAAAGGCTTTCTACATATGTATCGTCCAAAACAACGATTTTTATCAGCTGTAGTAAAGAAATAAACTTCATAGAAGTGGAAATATGACAAAATAGGTATGCCTAGATACTTTATTCTATGGATAAAGGATCTAATTGAAGATGAAGCGCCGTAAAGATCAATTCACGAGGTTTTTGGCCGATACAATAAGAACTGCTTACTTATGTCATGATATGAGATAAACGCTAGGAATCAACTTATGTAATAAAGTTGATCCCCTAAGGTGTTGAGCAGCGGTGTAGCATCAGATCCCAACGATAGTAAGTCTTTTCCTTCTTATGAAGGAAAGTCTTTTTCAAAGATTCTATATAAATTTATATATGAAAACGAGATAGTTACCTTTCAGAAAATTCCAATGATAGCGGAAATGTCTATGCTTTATGAAGGTGGGAGAAAAGATAAAACTGATTAAATTATTAAGCAAAATTCAAGTTTGAAACTCATAACCTCTTTTGGTTAACTTAACTCGAGCGAAAAGGAGGGATAGATCCATAAGAAATCTTATTCAATTGGGTATGGTAGATTAAAAAAACGGGACACCAAAAGAATTTGAATGCTGAGCCGTATGAGGTCGGAAACTCTCACGTACGGTTCTAAGGGAAGGAATTTACTCGCCTATTCCGACCGGGGAGAACAGGCCATTCGACAAGGAGATTCTGAAATTGCGGAGGCTTGGTTCGATCAAGCTGCCGAGTATTGGAAACAAGCTATAGCGCTTACTCCTGGTAATTATAT